TTTATTTTTTTTTTATTTTATATAAAAATTATTAATTATGGTAATAAAAAAAATTAAATTAATTTTTTATTATTATTATTATTATATTATATTAAAAATTTAATATTAATATTCAAATATTAATATTTATTAAATAATAATAAATTATAAGGTTATTAATTAATAAAAATTTAAATAGCAAATTTAATTTTCAATATAATTAATACAAAAAAAAAAGAAAGAAAATTATTAAATTTTTATTATTATTATTATTATTAAATTATATATATATATATATATATACATATGTATATATATATATATATATATATAAATATTTATATTTAATTAAATATATATATATATAAAAAAAAAAAAAAAAATCTATGTAAAAAAATATATATATAAATAAATTTTTATGGTTTGAAAATTTTTTTTAAAATTTATTTTACATATAAATTTTAGTGTATATTTTAAAATATTTAAATAATTATTTAATTAAAAATTAATAGTAATTAATATTAAAAATTTAAGAAATTAAGATTTAGTAATATAAAAATTAATAACTTATTTTGTGCCAGCAGTTGCGGTTATACAAAAATTAAATTAAATTTTATTAGTGATAATAAATATAAATTTAATTAATTAAAATATTAAATTATTAAGTGAAATTTTAATTTAATTAAAAATTATTAAAATATTATGATTTAATAAATTTTATTATAAACTAGGATTAGATACCCTATTATTAAAAATTTAAATTAAAAATACTAAAATAGTATATAATTATATATAAAAACTTAAATAATTTGGCGGTATTTTAGTTCATTTAGAGGAATCTGTTTATTAATTGATAATCCACGAATAATTTTACTTAATTTTTAATTTTGTATATCGTTGTTAAAAAAATATTTTTTAAAAATTTTAATATTTAAAAATTTAAAATATAAATTAAATCAGATCAAGATGCAGATTATAATTAAGAATATAATGGATTACAATAAATTTATTTAAATGAATATTAAATTGAAAATTTTAATTAAAAGTGGATTTAAATGTAATTTTATTTAATTTAATAAAATGATTAAAAATTAAAATATGTACATATTGCCCGTCGCTTTCATTTATAAATTGAAATAAGTCGTAACAAAGTAGAGGTACTGGAAAGTGTTTCTAGAAAGACAAATTAGAGTTTGAATAAACATTTCATTTACATTGAAAAAATAATAAATTTTATTTAATTTGAGTTGGGGGTTTAATTAGTATAATAAAAAAAAAATTAATAAAAATAATTTTAAAATATTTAATGGGGGTTTAAGTATTTTATAAAGAAATAATTTTTTAATTTATAGATAATTAGTATTGTGGGAGAATTTTGAAATAAAAGAAAATAATTTTTGGGAAAGTAAATTTTAATTATTGTATCTTGTGTATCAGAGTTTATTTAATAATATATTTTAATTAAAAATTTCTCGAATTTAAAAGAGTTAATTAATTATAAAATTTATTGTAGCAAAAATATTTTAAATAATTAATTAGAAATGAAATGTTAATCGTTTTTAAATATATCTAGTTTTTTTAGAAATAAATTTAATTTTATATTAATTTAATAAAAATATTAATTAAAAAAAATTTTTAAAAATTAAATTTAATATTTTAAGGGATAAGCTTTAAATTAAATTATTATAATTAAAATATATAAAATATTTGAAAATTTTAAAATTTATATTGTTTAAAAATTATAATTTTTTATAAATAATTTTAATTAAAATAAAATTTTATTGAAAAAATTTAATTTTTTATAAAAAAATAATATTTAATGTAATAATTTTAGGTATAATGATAAAATTAGTATATATTATAATTATTATAATAAAAAATAAAATAATTTTTAAAATTTAATATAAGAATTATTTATAAGGAATTCGGCAAATTTTTATATTCACTTGTTTATCAAAAACATGTCTTTTTGAGAATAATTTAAAGTCTGATCTGCCCACTGATAATAAATTAAAGGGCTGCAGTATTTTGACTGTACAAAGGTAGCATAATCATTAGTCTCTTAATTAGTGACTTGTATGAAAGATTGGATGAAATGTAAACTGTCTTATAGATAAATATAAAATTTAATTTTTTAATTAAAAAGTTAAAATAAATTTAAAAGACGAGAAGACCCTATAGAGTTTAATATAATTAATAATAATAATATTTTTTATTAATTTAAATTAAAATTATTTTTTATATTTTGTTGGGGTGATATAAAAATAAAATTAACTTTTTTTAAATAATATATATATATATATATATATATATAATTTAACATTAATAAATGAATAAATGATCCAGAATTTTTGATTAAAAGATTTAATTACCTTAGGGATAACAGCGTAATTTTTTTTTTTAGTTCGTATAAAAAAAAAAGTTTGCGACCTCGATGTTGGATTAAGATAAAATTTAAATGCAAAAGTTTAAAATTTTGATCTGTTCGATCATTAAAATCTTACATGATCTGAGTTCAAACCGGTGTGAGCCAGGTTGGTTTCTATCTTTAAACCATTAAAATATTTTAGTACGAAAGGATCAAATATTTAAAATAATTTTATATAAATGAATTTTATTAAATTATGTTTAAATGTGGACTATTTTGACAGAAAAATGTGATGGTTTTAGAAATCGTGAATATATAATTTTAATTATATAAATAGTAAATGATTTTGAAAGATTATATTTTAATTTTAATTGGTATAATTATATTAGTTTTAGGTGTATTAATTGGTGTAGCTTTTTTAACTTTATTAGAACGTAAAGTTTTAAGATATATTCAAATTCGTAAAGGTCCTAATAAATTAGGGGTTTTAGGGATTTTACAACCTTTTAGAGATGCTATTAAATTATTTACAAAGGAACAAACATATCCTTTATTTTCTAATTATTTTGTATATTATTTTTCTCCTATTTTTAGATTTTTTTTATCTCTTTTAATTTGAATAGTTATTCCTTATTATTTTAATATAATTAGATTTAATTTAGGGTTTTTATTTTTTTTTTGTTGTACGAGTTTAGGTGTTTATATGTTAATATTAGCTGGTTGATCTTCAAATTCAAATTATTCTTTATTAGGGGGATTACGAGCTGTTGCGCAGACAATTTCTTATGAAGTTAGATTAGCTTTAATTATATTATCTGTTATTATTATAATTATAGATTTTAATTTGATTAAATTTAGAAATTATCAGATTATGATTTGATTTATATTTGTAATATTACCTTTATCATTATGTTGATTATCTTCAAGAATAGCTGAAACTAATCGAACTCCTTTTGATTTTGCTGAAGGAGAAAGTGAATTGGTATCAGGGTTTAATGTTGAATATAGAAGAGGGGGATTTGCTTTAATTTTTTTAGCTGAATATTCAAGAATTTTATTTATAAGAATGTTATTTGTTTTAATATATATAGGAGGATATGATTTAAATTTATTTTTTTATTTAAAATTAGTATTAATTTCGTTTTTTTTTATTTGAGTTCGTGGTACTCTTCCTCGTTATCGTTATGATAAATTAATATATTTAGCTTGAAAGAGTTATTTACCTATTTCTTTAAATTTTTTAATTTTATTTATTGGGGTAAAAATTTTTTATTTATATATAATTTTTTTAGTATAAATTAATAGAATAATAATTCTTTCTTAAGTTTTCAAAACAAATGCTTTTACAAGCTCATTAATTAATTAATTAAAAATTAATTTATCTCAATATTTATTTATTAAAGGGTTAAAAATAAAATATGAGAAATATATAAAAGTTAGTAATTGACCTGTGATAATATAAGGTTCTTCAACAGGTCGTGCTCCAATTCAAGTTAATAAAATAATAGTTATGATTATTGATCAAAATATAATTTGATTAATTGGGTAAAATTGAATACCTTGAATTTTTTTATTAAAAGTGAATGGTAAAATAATTAAAATTAAAATAGATATAACTAATGCAATAACACCTCCTAATTTATTAGGAATTGATCGAAGAATGGCATAAGCAAATAAAAAATATCATTCTGGTTGAATGTGAACTGGAGTTACTAAAGGATTAGCTGGAATAAAATTATCTGGGTCTCCTAATAAATAAGGATTTACTATAGTTAATATAATTAAAATAAATAATATAATAAAGAATCCAATTAAATCTTTAAATGAAAAAAAAGGATGGAAAGGAATTTTATCTAAGTTTCTATTAATTCCTAAGGGGTTATTAGATCCTGTTTGATGTAGAAATAATAAATGAATTATTGTTATTATTGTTAAAATAAATGGTAATAAGAAATGGAATGTGTAAAATCGAGTTAAAGTAGCATTATCTACTGCAAACCCTCCTCAAATTCAATTAACTAATATATTTCCTAAGTAAGGAATTGCTGACAATAAGTTAGTAATTACTGTTGCTCCTCAAAAAGATATTTGCCCTCAGGGTAATACATATCCTATAAAAGCAGTTCCTATTAATAAAAATAATAATATAACTCCTACTATTCATGTGTATTTTAAATTAAATGATTCATAATAAATTCCTCGTCCAATATGAAGGTAAATGCAAATAAAAAAAAATGATGCTCCATTAGCATGGAGAGTTCGGATTAGTCAACCATAATTTACATTTCGACAAATATAATTTACTCTATAAAAAGCTGTTTCAATATTTGCTGTATAATATATAGTTAAAAATAATCCAGTTAAAATTTGAATTATTAAACATAACCCTAATAAAGATCCAAAATTTCATCAGGTAGAAATATTAGAAGGTGATGGAAGATCAATTAATGAATTATTGATAATTTTAAAGATAGGGTGAGTTTTCCGTAAAGGTTGATTATTATTTATCATTAGTATGGGTATATATGTATATATATATATATATATATAATTTAAATAGTTGAACGAATAGGGCCATAAAAAATATTTGTAATTTTTACAATTGCCACTAATGTAATAAATAAATAAATGATTATTATTATTATAATTAAAAATGTTTGATTATTATATAATTTGGATAAATTAATTTTATTTTCATTGTTAAAAAATAAATTATAATTAAAAAAAAATTCTATTTCATTGTTAAATAAATTATTTAATCATTTTAGATTAAAATTAAAAAAAAATGTAATAATAATAAATAAGAAAATACATGTTAATATTATTTTTAATAAAAAAAAATTATTTTGGAATATTTCATTAGATGCAATTCTAGATACATAAATAAATAAAACTAATAATCCTCCTAAAAAAGTTAAAAATAAAATATATGCAAATCAATAAGTATTAATTAATATTCCTGATAATAAGCATAATAAAATAGTTTGAATTAAAATTATTAAACCCACAGATAATGGGTGGGTTAAAAAAAATATAAAAATTGAAATTATTATTAATATTAAAGATAAAAATATTTTTATATCAAAGAATAGTTTAATAAAATAATAATTTTGGAGATTATTGATAAAGAAGAATTCTTTTTCTTTGAAGTTTTTAAATAAATCTTATTTTTGGTTTACAAGACCAATGTTTTATTTTAAACTATAAAAACTAATGAAATTATATAATATTATATTTATTGTTATTTTTATATTTGTAGTTGGGAATTTAATTTTTGTTTCTAAACATAAACATTTATTAATTATTTTATTAAGTTTAGAATTTTTAGTTTTAAGAGTTTTTTTATTTATATTATTTATTTTAAGTTATATGCAAATGAATATATATATATTAATAGTATTTTTAGTATTTTCTGTTTGTGAAGGTGCTTTAGGGCTTTCTATTTTAGTTTCAATAATTCGGACACATGGTAATGATTATTTTCAAAGATTTAATTTATTATAATGATAAAATTTTTATTTATAATAATTTTTATAATTCCATTATGTTTTGTAAAAAATATATTTTGATTGGTTCAAATATTATTATTTATTATAATATTTTTTTTTTTTAATTTACATGTAATATTTTATGGTTACAGAAATTTAAAATACATATTTGGGTGTGATATTATTTCTTTTGGTTTAATTTTATTAAGAATTTGAATTTGTAGTTTAATATTAATAGCAAGAGAGAATTTATTTAAAATAAAATTTTATATTAATTTTTTTTTATTTAATGTTATTTTTTTATTAATTATATTATGAATAACTTTTTCTATTATAAATTTATTTATATTTTATTTATTTTTTGAAGGAAGTTTAATTCCAATTTTATTATTAATTATAGGTTGAGGGTATCAACCTGAACGAGTTCAAGCTGGGCTATATTTATTATTTTATACTTTATTTGCTTCTTTGCCATTATTATTGGGGATTTTTTATATTTTTAATAAAATAAATTATATTATAATATATTTTTTAAAATTTATAAATGTAAATATATATATATTATATTTTAAAATGATCATAGCTTTTTTAGTAAAAATGCCAATATATTTTGTTCATTTATGATTACCTAAAGCTCATGTAAAAGCTCCAGTATCAGGTTCAATAATTTTAGCTGGTATTATATTAAAGTTAGGAGGTTATGGTTTATTACGAGTAATAATTTTTTTACAGCAAGTTGGAATAAAATTTAATTTTTTATGGATTATTATTAGATTAGTAGGGGGATTTTATGTTAGTTTAAATTGTTTTTGTCAAGTGGATATTAAATCTTTAATTGCTTATTCTTCAGTTGCACATATAAGTTTAGTAATTGGAGGTATTATAACTATAAATTATTGAGGGTTTATAGGTTCTTATATTTTAATAATTGGGCATGGTTTATGTTCTTCTGGGATATTTTGTTTAGCAAATATTAATTATGAACGATTAAATAGACGAAGTTTATTTATTAACAAAGGTTTAATAAATTTTATACCTTCTATAAGTTTGTGATGATTTCTTTTATTATCTAGAAATATAGCTGCTCCACCTTCATTGAATTTAATAGGGGAAATTATATTAATTAATAGATTAATTAGATGATGTTGATTTTCTATGATTTTTTTAATATTGATTTCTTTTTTTAGTGCGGGGTATAGTTTATATCTTTATTCATATACTCAACATGGAGGTTATTATCAAGGAATTTATAGATTTTATACTGGAGTTTCTCGTGAATATTTGATATTAATATTACATTGATTACCTTTAAATATTTTAGTAATAAAAATTGATTATATAATAATTAGATTTTACTTAAATAATTTATATAAAATATTGATTTGTGGTGTCAAAAATGTGAAATATTATTTCATTTTAAGTTATTAAAAATAATTCTATTTGTTTTTTAAGATTTTTTTTTTTATTTTTTTTTTCTATGTTAAGTTTTTTTTTTTTTATATATTTTATTTATTATAATTTAGTTTATTTTTTTGAATGAGAAATTATTTCTTTAAATTCTAATATAATTGTTATGTCTATTTTATTAGATTGAATATCTTTATTATTTATGATATTTGTTTTTTTAATTTCTTCTGTAGTTATTTATTATAGAAAAAGATATATATATTCTGAGAAAAATTTAAATCGTTTTATTATTTTAGTTTTATTATTTGTTTTTTCTATATTTTTATTAATTATTAGTCCTAATATAATTAGAATTTTTTTAGGATGAGATGGATTAGGGTTGGTTTCTTATTGTTTAGTGATTTATTATCAAAATATAAAATCTTATAATGCTGGTATATTAACAGCTTTATCTAATCGAATTGGAGATGTGTGTATTTTAATTTCTATTGCTTGAATATTAAATTATGGAAGATGAAATTATATTTTTTATTTAAATTTTATATCAAATGATTTTTCTATAAAAATAGTAGGGACAATAATTATTTTAGCTGCAATAACAAAAAGAGCTCAAATTCCTTTTAGTTCTTGATTACCTGCTGCTATAGCAGCTCCAACTCCTGTTTCTGCTTTAGTTCATTCTTCAACTTTAGTAACTGCTGGTATTTATTTATTAATTCGATTTAATAATTTATTATTAGATTTATTTATATTAAAAATTTTATTATTATTATCTGGATTAACTATATTTATAGCTGGAGTTACTGCTAATTATGAATTTGATTTAAAAAAAATTATTGCTTTATCTACTTTAAGACAATTAGGTCTTATAATGAGAATTTTAAGTATAGGATTACCTGATTTAGCATTTTTTCATTTATTAACTCATGCTATATTTAAGGCATTATTATTTATATGTGCAGGAGTTATTATTCATATAATAAATAATATTCAAGATATTCGTTATATAGGGGGTATTAGTTATTATTTACCTTATACTTCTTTATGTTTAAATATTTCTAATATAGCATTATGTGGGATTCCTTTTTTAGCTGGGTTTTATTCTAAGGATTTAATTTTAGAAATAGTTTGTTTAAGAAATTTAAATATATTTATTTTTTTTTTATATTATATTTCTACAGGATTAACTATATATTATAGTTTTCGTTTATTAATATATTTAATAATTAATGATTTTAATTTATTAAGAACTTATAATTTATATGATGAGGATTTTATTATATTAAAAAGAATGTTTGTTTTATTGTTAATAAGAATTGTAGTGGGGAGATTTTTAAGATGATTAATTTTTCCTTATTCTTATATAATTTATTTATCTTTTAATTTAAAAATTATAGTAATTTATGTTAGTTTAATTGGGGTATTATTAGGTTATTTAGTAAGAAATATGAGTGTATATTCTTTAAATAAATTTTTAATTACTTATAATTTAAGTAATTTTTTAAGATTAATATGATTTATACCTAATTTATCTACTTATGGGGTAAATTATTATTTTTTATATTTTGGGCAAAATTTATTAAAAATTATTGATATAGGTTGAAGTGAAATATATAGAGGTCAAGGAATATTTATAATTTTAAAAAATTATTCTATTTTTTATTATTTTTATCAAATAAATAATTTTAAAATTTATTTATTTAGATTTGTTTTATGGATAATTATTTTAATATTTTTATTATTTATTTATTTAAATAGCTTATAAGTAGAGCATAATATTGAAGATATTAAGGAGATTTTTAATCTTTAAATAAAAGTATATTTATAAAAATAATTAATTTTATTTTTACAATGAAAATGTAATGTTTTAAATAAACTATATAAATAGAAATAATAATGGAATTTAACCACTAAAAATTAAGTTAGCAGCTTAATTTTAATTTATTTCATTTAATTGGAAATTTATTTCAATAATATCATTAACAGTGATATACCTCTATTTTGGTTTCAATTAATCAATTATTAAATAAGGAGTTAATTAAACTCTTTCTTTTAAGTCGAAATTAAATGCAGTATTGCTTCTTATTTATTTAAGATAAATTAAAATTTAATATTATTTAAATGCAAATTAAATGTTTTTTTTTAAACTATTATCCTAATATTAATTAATTAGTTCATTTTAATATATTTTGATTTCATTCATGATAAAGACCTAAAATTAAAATAATTATGAAGAAATAACTAATTTTTGTTCAAATAATTATGTTTACCATTAAAAATGTTGAAATTATTGGGAAAATTAAAGCAATTTCAATATCAAAAATTAAAAAAATAATTGTAATTAAGAAAAAATGTAAAGAAAAAGGAATTCGAGCAGATGATTTAGGGTCAAATCCACATTCGAATGGAGAAGCTTTTTCTCGGTCAATAAAAGATTTTTTTGATAAAATTAATGATAAAAATATTATTATATTTGATAAAATAATTAAAATAATAGATAAATTTATAATAATAATAATTATTTATATTAAAAATAATTAAACTTTTTGATTGGAAGTCAAATATACTAAATATATTATATAAATAGTTAATTTCCTCATCAGTAAATAGAGATATATAAAAATAATCATACAACATCAACGAAATGTCAGTATCAAGCAGCAGCTTCGAATCCAAAATGGTGATTTTTAGAAAAATGATTATTTGTATGTCGTATTAAGCAAATAAATAAAAAAATTGTTCCAATTAATACATGTAAGCCATGGAATCCTGTAGCTATAAAAAAAGTAGAACCGTAAATTCTATCTGCAATAGTGAAAGGTGCTTCAATATATTCATAAGCTTGTAATATAGTGAAATAAATTCCTAGAATTACAGTGATGAAAAGACCTTGTGTTATTTGAGTGAAATTATTTTCTATTAAAGCATGATGAGCTCATGTAACTGTAATTCCTGAAGTAATTAAGATAATTGTATTTAATAAAGGAATTTGAAATGGATTAAATGGGATAATATTAATAGGGGGTCATATTATACCGATTTCAATATTAGGGGAAAGACTTCTATGAAAAAAAGCTCAAAAAAATGATAAAAAAAAAAATACTTCTGAAATAATAAATAAAATTATTCCTCAACGTAATCCTTTTGAGACTAAAATTGTATGTTTACCTTGTAAAGTTCTTTCTCGACAAATATCTCGTCATCATTGATATATAGTTAAAATAATAATAATATATCCGAGAATTAATAAGTTAATATTAAAATTATGGAATCATTTGATTATACCAGTTACTAAAGTAAGTACACCAATAGCTCCTGTTAAAGGTCAAGGTCTATAATCAACTAAGTGATAAGGATGATTATGATGGGTTATCATTAAATTAATTAACTTCACTAGCATAAAGATTTCTTAAAATTGAAATTACATAAGATTGAATAATAGCTACTGCTGATTCTAAAATTATTAATAAAATTTGAATAATAATTAGGAAAATTACTAAATAAAAAGTTATTCTAGATCCTGTATTTCTTAATAATGTTATTAAAAGATGTCCTGCAATTATATTAGCTGTTAGTCGAACAGCTAAAGTACCTGGGCGAATGATATTACTAATAGTTTCAATTAAAACTATAAAAGGTATAAGAATATTAGGGGTTCCTTGAGGGATTATATGAGCAAATATATGTTGTGAGTTATTGATTCATCCATAAAATATAAATCTTAATCATAATGGTAAAGAAATTGATAGAGATAAATTTAAGTGACTAGTTCTCGTAAAAATATAAGGGAATAAACCTAAAAAATTATTAAATAAAATAAATGTAAATATGGAAATGAAAATAAAAGTTGATCCATTTAATCCATTATTTCCTAATAGAGTTTTAAATTCATTATGAAGTTTATACGTGATAATATTTCATAAAGTAATAAATCGATTAGGGATAAATCAATATGAATAAGGAATAAACATTAATCCAATTAAAGTACTAATTCAATTAATAGATAAATTAAATAAATTTGTAGTGGGATCAAAAATTGAGAATAAATTATTTATCATTTTCAATTAAAAATTTTATGGGTTATTTTTTTATTTTTTTTTGTATAAAAAAATTTTATTTGAAAAATGTAATAATTTATAATATTAAATAAAATAAAAACATAAATAAAAAATAAAAAAGATAATATTCAATTAATTGGTATTATTTGAGGGATAAAAGAATATTATTTATATAATAATTTAAATTTGACATATTTATGTTATAAATTTAACTAATTCTTTTAAAAATTTCATTAGAAGTAATTGCTAAATTACTATAAAATGGTTTAAGAGACCAATACTTGCTTTCAGTCATCTAATGAAGAATAATTATTAATTCAATTAATAAAATTTTTAATTGAAATTCTTTCAATTATAATTGGTATAAAACTATGATTTGCTCCACAAATTTCAGAACATTGACCGTAAAAAATTCCTGGACGATTAATAAAAAAATTAGTTTGATTAAGACGTCCAGGATTTGCATCAACTTTTACCCCTAAGGAAGGAATAGTTCATGAATGAATTACATCTGTTGCTGTAATTATAATTCGAATTTGATTATTTATTGGTAAAATAATACGATTATCTACATCTAATAAACGAAAATTATTATTATTTATATTATCTATTGGAATTATATATGAGTCAAATTGAATATTATTAAAATCTGAATATTCGTAACTTCAGTATCATTGATGTCCAATAGATTTTAAAGTAATTAAAGGATTATTTAATTCATCTAAAAGATAAAGTAATCGTAAAGAAGGTAAAGCAATAAAAATTAACGTAATTGCTGGTAAAATTGTTCAAATTAATTCAATTATTTGTCTTTCTAGAAGAAATCGATTAATATAATTATTAAAAAATAAATTAATTATTAAATAACCTACTAAAATAGTAATTATAATTAAAATAATTAATGTATGATCATGGAAAAAAATAATTTGTTCTATTAAAGGTGAAGCTCTATTTTGTAAATTAAAATTAGATCATGTTGCCATTTCTAAAAAAAGGATTATTCCTTTATAAATGGGGTTTAAATCCATTACATATAGTCTGCCATATTAGAAGTTTCTTAAAATAGGTAATTCATTATATGAATGTTCTGCTGGTGGAAGATTTTGGTATCATTCAATGGAAGAATTTATATTTAATGGGAATAAAATAATTTGTTTATTAATTAAAGATTTTCAAATAATAATTAATATTGTTATTGTTGCAATTAAAGAAATATATGATCCTAAAGAAGATACAATATTTCATGATATATAGGTATCTGGGTAATCTGAATATCGTCGAGGTATTCCAGCTAATCCTAAGAAATGTTGAGGAAAAAATGTTAAGTTTACACCAATAAATATAATAAAAAATTGAATTTTTAATAAATAAGGATTTAAAGATAAACCTGTAAACAATGGGTATCAATGGATAAATCCTGCTATAATAGCAAATACTGCTCCTATAGAAAGAACATAATGAAAATGAGCTACAACATAATAAGTATCATGTAATGTAATATCAATAGAAGAGTTAGCTAAAATAACACCAGTTAATCCTCCAACAGTAAATAAAAATACAAATCCTAATCTTCATAATATTGAAGGACTATAATTAATTTGTGTTCCGTGTAAAGTTGCTAATCAACTAAAAATTTTAATACCTGTTGGTACGGCAATGATTATTGTAGCTGATGTAAAATAAGCTCGAGTATCAATATCTATTCCTACAGTAAATATATGATGTGCTCAAACTACAAATCCTAAAAGACCAATTGCTATTATAGCATAAATTATTCCTAAACATCCAAATGTTTCTTTTTTTCCTCTTTCTTGAGAAATAATATGGGAAATTATTCCAAATCCAGGTAAAATTAAAATATAAACTTCTGGATGTCCAAAAAATCAAAATAAATGTTGGTATAAAATTGGGTCTCCTCCACCAGCAGGATCAAAAAATGAAGTATTTAAATTTCGATCTGTTAGTAATATAGTGATAGCTCCAGCTAAAACTGGTAATGATAATAAAAGTAAAACAGCTGTAATAGCTACAGACCATACAAATAAAGGTATTTGGTCTAATGATATATTATTAGGTCGTATATTAATAATTGTAGTAATAAAATTTACTGCTCCTAAAATTGAGGAAATACCAGCTAAGTGTAAAGAAAAAATGGCTAGATCTACAGAACTTCCTCTATGAGCAATATTAGATGAAAGTGGGGGGTAAACTGTTCATCCAGTTCCTGCTCCATTTTCTACAATTCTACTTGAAATTAAAAGTATTAAAGATGGAGGTAATAATCAAAAACTTATATTATTTATACGAGGGAAAGCTATATCAGGAGCTCCTAATATTAAAGGTACTAATCAATTTCCAAATCCACCAATTATAATTGGTATTACTATAAAAAAAATTATAATAAAAGCATGAGCAGTTACAATAGTATTATAAATTTGATCATCTCCAATTAATGAACCTGGATTTCCTAATTCAGCTCGAATTAAAAGTCTTAAAGAAGTTCCTACTAATCCTGATCAAATACCAAAAATAAAATATAAAGTTCCAATATCTTTATGATTTGTTGAATAAAGTCATTTTCGCTAAATAAAATGGCTGAGTTATAAGCGATAAATTGTAAATTTATTAACGAGAATTATTCTCTTTTATTATTTAATAGCTTTATAGTTAAATAATGATAATATAAAATTGCAAATTTTAAGATGAAAATTTCTTCTAAGGCTTAAAGAAATTTTCTTTATAAATAATTTTGAAGATTATTAGTTTAATTTAACTTAAAACCTTAAATAAAAAAAAAAGTTCTAATAATTAATCCTAATATGGAAATTATTCTAAAAAAATTAATTAAATTAAAAAATTTATTTTTAAATAAAATTTTAAATCATTTTAATTTTAAATAATTAAATATAAATGATGAATAAATAATACGAATATAATATAATAATATAATTAATCTTATTATAATGAAAATGAAAGTTAAAATAAAAAATTTATTTTTTAATAAAAAATTAATTACTATTCATTTTGGGAAAAATCCAATAAATGGCGGTAATCCACCTAATGATAAAAAATTAATTAATAAAGAAATTTTAATTATATTATTAAAATTAATAATAAATAACTGATTAATAAAATAAATGTTTAACATAAAAAATAATAAACATATAATTCTATTTAATAGTCTATAAAAAAAAAAATAAAATATTCATAGAGTTTCTCTAATTATAATAGAAAATAATATTCAACCTAAATTATTAATTGAAGAAAATGCTAATAATTTTCGTAATGAGGTTTGATTTAAACCTCCAATAGCTCCAATAATAACATTAATAGTTAAAATAAAAATTAAAAATTTATTAAAAAAAAAATAGGATAATAAAATTATTGGGGAAATTTTTTGTCAAGTTATTAAAATAAAACAATTTATTCAAGATAAACCTTCTATAATATTAGGGAATCAAAAATGGAATGGGGCTGATCCTATTTTTATTAATAATGTAGAATTTATTATAATTGAAATATAATTATTTATTTCAAAATTTGAAAACAATATTTTATTTAAAAAAATAAATAAAAAATTAATTGATGCAATTGATTGAATTAGGAAATATTTTAAAGATGCTTCTGAAGAGAATAAATTTTTTGAATTGGAGATTAGGGGGATGAAACTTAATAAATTAATTTCTAATCCAATTCAACAACCAAATCATGAATTTGATGAGATTGAAATTAAAGTACTAAATAATAAAATAAATATAAAAAATATTTTATTAGAATTTATTAAAAAATAAATTTAAAATAGGGGGAAATACCTATAATAAATTATAAATTTATTTTTTATTAATTATATTTTAGTGTATGATGCACAATAATTTTTGATATTATTAGTTATAGTTTAATTCTATAAAATATAATAAAGGTAAAATTTTACATAATTTATCCTATCAGAATAATCCTTTTTATCAGGCACTTTATTTTTAAAAAATAGGGAATTTCTATATATTTGGGGTATGAACCCAAAAGCTTTATTTAGCTTATTTTTAA